ATTTTATGCTGGGTTTGATAAGAACAATGGAGAAGTAAGAATACTTTGGTTTGGTAATTCATAATAGTGATTGGACATTTCATAAAAATAATTGGACATCTAATTCTAGAATATTCCTGTCAACAAACAACAATTTTAATAATTAAACATGAAAAAAACTACTCTCTCATTACAGGAGAGGGTAGACTAGTTCTAATAACTACAATTATTAGTTACTATTTATACTTATAGTAACTAATAATAATGAATTAATATATTAGTTACTATTTATACTTATAGTAACTAATAATAATGAATTAATAATTAATAATGTTTCATTTTTTAATAAACTTTCTAACTATAACTCGTAATAATAAAAAGTCATTATAATGGTGGTTACCATTTGCTTTTTACAAATAAAAAGAATATCTCTATTCTACACCGAAAACGAAGACTAAAACTTTAGTTTAGTGAAAAAAGCCCCTTATCGGATTTGAACCGATGACTTACGCCTTACCATGGCGTTACTCTACCACTGAGTTAAAAGGGCCCTTTGTATTCAATTCATGAATTATATCCATTTTCATTATGAGTCTACTACACTGCATACTGCAAACAAATATAAATAATATATGTATATATCATGTACATATCATATACATAGGGGTTTCATTTATATTTATAAAGTAAAGGATCAATTCGATTTACCCTCAAAAAGTGAAGCGGGTCAATTTTATTTTAATAATGCAATGAATTGTTTCAAGACCGACCCCGCCTGTTTCCTTTTACTGACCAATCAAAACGAGATTTACTCGATTGATACATGTACCAATCTGACACTGACATAGATTCAATAGATTTTATTGAATTATGTGATGAAGGTATTCGTACCCTGAACCGAATTTTTATAAAAAAGTAAAAAAGAGAATTTCTATCGTTTTTGAATTTTCTGACTTAATGTGAGATAGTGATTATGCATGGCCTATTTTATCTGAACAATGAAGGAAGCAACGAGTTTTAAGTTAAAATTAATGAGTGAAGAAGAAAAGAAATTAAGTGAGTTTTTACACCCTTTTCTGTTATGCTGGACCAATCACTGCCTGAACGGACAGAATCCTATACCTCCTTTCGCTATATTCGCTATACTATATATAGTATTTTATATAAATACAAATTAAATAAAGCAAAAAAATAAATAAATAAATGAAAATTGGACGGTTCATTTATTCCCATCCAATAAAAAATTCTATGGAATCATAACACAAAAGTAGAAAAGAGTGTTCGGATTTAGTCATATCATTAGATTATATTGACAATTCCAAAAAACTATACATACTATCATCATAGTATGATGACAGTCGGGCGGATATGCCCCTATCGTCTAGTGGTTCAGGACATCTCTCTTTCAAGGAGGCAGCGGGGATTCGACTTCCCCTGGGGGTACTACGAAAGGAAGTTGATTATGGATTATCCATAAGCCTAAAATGAATTCTTCCTGGGTCGATGCCCGAGCGGTTAATGGGGACGGACTGTAAATTCGTTGGCGATATGTCTACGCTGGTTCAAATCCAGCTCGGCCCAAAAATTCGCCGCTCCATAAATATGATATAACCAATGATATAAGAAATTTGTCCTCCATAAAAATGGAATCCTTCTCTTTTACGGATCAAGCATTTTTTCTTATGTATCCATGTTTTTCTGATTCATTCTGATCTTTCTAAGACTCTAGATTGGTAATACATAATCAAAGATTATGAAAAGAAAAATAGTTTTTTCTCGTTGAAAGGTTGATTATCCATTTTTGGCACTAAAAAAACATGGGTTACTAGTAATCTGTGTTACTTTGACTATAGTCCATATCTCTGTGTTACTTTCAGTATAGTCCATATCTATGTGTATATAATATCAGTTAGTATATCATTCATGTCTCTCTTACAACACGACGAAGAAAATAAAATGGTTTTTTAAAACCATTAAGAATAAAACCATTAAGAATATGTATACCATACACCTCGCTGGGATTGTAGTTCAATTGGTCAGAGCACCGCCCTGTCAAGGCGGAAGCTGCGGGTTCGAGTCCCGTCAGTCCCGAACTAGGATCTAGGATCCGATCCGTTAAATAAATTTATCCATTTATTTAACGTGAAAAAAGAAAGAGGGAGCAAGAGCTAATACCCAGCGGGATCCCTATTTCTTTTGTTTTTATTTCGTATTTATCATCAGACAAATACGGGAATTTCCATTTCTTTCATTAGTGCCGATTGATAAGAGAGAGACATAACATAATAGTTAGATTTGTACAATCGGTAGTATTCTTATATTTACTTTACTATTTGAATTTAAGAGATACTTGTCCACTTTTGTTTTTCAATATTCTTGATGAATAAAATAGAAAAGAGTACCCTTTTTAACGGAGTACATATGCAAATTGTATTCGTTTATCGTACGAGGCACAACGAACTTAACATAAGTGCCTCGACAGAGTACTTGTCAGGATAAATGAAAACCCCTTTGAGCTCCAACTTTTTTTTTGGGGGGGTATCCTCAATGACTAATTGGAAACAATCCATCTCATTTTCATTCAAATAAACTAAATTGCACACTCAATTTTTTATGTATGCCTTCCAGTTCCAGTCCCAATTGAAGGAAGAAATACTAATAAAATAAAAGAGGAGAACGAGTAACACTCCTTTTTATTAAATTCATTGGAATTATATTCGATTTTTTCTACTTAACTCGTCCTTTTTCCATCTCACTCCTACTCTTTTCTTTGGATCTGTGTGTCATCCATAGAATACCATACCAATCATATAATACCTCATAATTGTATGTATAAGTATAATATAACGAAGGAGGAATATATAGGTAAGACGATAGGGTTGGGTTATTTATAGAAAATAAAAAGTGGAAAAAGATGTAAATTTCCTGATCCAATAAAGAATCCTTTTTCAGATTTAGTATAGATAAAGGATCTTCCTATGTTATACTATTCAATTCTCGACGATGAATTTATTTGATAGATCATATATTGTTATTCATAATACTGATCCGATTCAGTATCATCAGGATGCAATTCATCCCCATGAATTTACAGGAATCCAATTTCTCATCTCTATGGGATTAGATCCCGAGTTATTGCGAAGTAAAAAAAAAATGAGATTATGGAAGTAAATATTCTCGCATTTATTGCTACTGCACTGTTCATTCTAGTTCCTACTGCTTTTTTACTTATCATCTACGTAAAAACAGTCAGTCAAAATGACTAATTTGATTGAAACTTGAATTATTAGTTCTTATCAATGATTGAAGAAAGGAATTCAAACTTCAAGTCTTAAACGAAATGATCTGGCTGGAATCATAAGTATCTGAGATAATAAGTATCTGAGATAGTATCTATCTAAGCCTAGCATAGTATGGTAGAAAGAATTATATATAATTCTTTCTACCATACTATCTACTATCTAGTATTGTATAGTTATATACTATTATATAGTATATATTATCATATTCATTATTTTCATAGAAAGTTGTATTGTATACGGATATAGACTTTTTCCTATAAAAAAAAGCCCATATCTAATATCTAGATCAATATACAATATGTATGTACGTGGATTAGATGTATATCTAAATAGTACATCAAAATAGCAGCCCAATTCTTTTTTTTTGGCTACATTTACCTGTGTGTATTTCGATCGATCCAAAATAATCGAAGGCCAACTGTTCTAATTCTTAACCTATTTTATAATTTATTTATATAGGATAGATCCTGAGATCCATCAAAAGAATCAATGGAGCAAGAATAATACGGGCGTATACTAATCTATTAGAAATTTCAAAATAAATAAAAAAAGAGAAAAGAAAACGAAACCAAAGAATCTTTTTCTTTTTTTAGATTTCCCACCACAAGAAGCTATTGCTTGATCCATTAACAGAAAACACGATCCGCGGAGTTCTATTCTATGATAATTTATTCAGATTTGTAAAAGGGAATAGGTTAATAGAGTAGACTCCTCTCCATTCCATTTTTTATGCTTAAGACATGAGATGTCTTAAGCATAAAAAATGGAATGGAGAGGAGTCTAAAAGAAAGGTGAAATACACGATACGTGAATCGTGCAACGAAAGAAGGATCTAATCTTCTTATGTGTAGAACCTCTTTTCTTTGGTTTGGACAACAACTAGTCACTTCCAATAGAAAGTATGTATTGCCATAATCTAATTAGATTAGCGGAACGACTTTATGTTCTCTTAGAACAGTAAAAGTCAAAAAAGAGGGAAACAAATAAAGAAAAAAATAAAAACCCATTTCTGGTTTTTGTTCATTGTAATATCCATAATTCTGGTAAGAACTGGTTTATTAAAATAGAATGTTTAGGAAGAATCCAATCCGGTTGAAAAAATTTTCCTATCATGCGTAGATTTGAGTTTCGAAATAGAACTATAGTAAAGTAATCATTCATTAGTAAAGTAATCATTCATTGTTTGATCGAATGGTTATTATTCATTATTGTATTTTATTATTCATTACTGTATTTCAGTATAATTTTGAAACAGAGACATTCTTAAAAAAGAAAAAGCTTCGCAAAACGCTCAATTAAACAATTCATACAATTAAATTAAAAAACTAGTAGTACCCCTCCCTAAAGTCCACTCCTTCCCCATACTACGAGTGAGAGGGAAAATGTAAAGACTACCATTAAAGCAGCCCAAGCGAGACTTACAATATCCATATGAATTATGTCTCCTATCTCTATGAAGGAATTATTTAATTATTGATCAATAATCATAGTGGAATTAATGGCGCAGAGTCAAAATATAATTCTGACTTAAAGCTATTAATATTAATGAACCAATCCAATGAATCTACTTGTAACAATATTCTAAGATTTCTGGTAGAATTTTGAAGTATAAGTATTAAGTACAGATATGATACACATACCTTTTCTTGAAAAATTAGATAGCAAAGGAATACTTCTATCCTAATGAAATGAAACATGTGGGAATACTAAGACCTATTGTTTGTTACCCTTTTTTTTCGACTTTTACTTTTACTCTATAATTTTACTTTTACTCTATAAAAATAAGAGTTGACCGACTATCCTGATTGAATGTTTGATTACTCAGAGACCCTCGTGAGTCTGGATACAAAGTTTCTTCAATCCTTTCCACAACTCTTAAATGGATTTCCCATCAGCCTATCCAATCTAATTCCATATGGAGTCAGTAGACACAATTTTAGTAATGGTAGTGAAAAATAATTAGGAATTCTTGATACTCTTTCGTACAATCTCTTCTTCAATCCTAGGAGAAAAATGGATTGTCTTTTAGGAACCTTTGGATACTTTCGACCTCTGATTTTCGTCGTTCTGAATCCCAGAATTGACTCTCACTATTTTTTTTTTAATAGTTTAATAGTGAGAGTCAATCATATTACTAAGTAAGACTCACTTCATCCCTATTTGTATCGGTTTGAGCCACACCCAAGGACCAAATTTTGAGAAAAAAAAAAAAACTATCGATAGGCTTATACTTCTCCGGCTCCGGGGACAAAATTCGTCGAATTAAATCAGTAAAATAAGAAATCCCCCGTTTTTTGTTGATCAGGCGACACCCAGATTTGAACTGGGGATAAAGGATTTGCAGTCCCCTGCCTTACCACTTGGCCATGTCGCCAAATCCGATCCAAATCTCAAAAAAAAATATAAAATAGGTAAAAAAAGAGTATTCATCCATATTCTTTTACTAAGATTCTATTACTAATTCTTTTATTTTTTTTTATCCAATCCAATTATTCTCTTTGATTGGTTATCACACCCCTTAAAAACTCCCCTTCTCTTTCCATTGAGAAGGTAAAAAATGGATTTTCGGTCACAGACTGAAAAATTTAGTGCAAATTGGAACCATTAACTATTTTTTTTTTGAATTAGTGAAAAGTTCTTCAATTTGTATCTCAAATTGTTGCCTTTCCTTACTGGCATAACAAATCAATTCAAATATAACAATATATATGATATGTGTATATGTAAACCCACACCCCAAAAACAAAAATTGTTACACATATACCGGGACGAGTCTTTTTTATGTACATATCCCATATCCTTATAGGGAATCGTCGTGCTTTTTTTTTCGTTTTCTATAATACAATAGAAAAAGTGGAAATTATGATATAGTGTGACCTGACTTCTGTTGCCACAAGCAAAATTGCTATAAAAAAAAGATGAGATGAGATATGTGGATAGCTATACCGGCATATACTTTACTTAGGAAATATTATTCCTATTACGCAATTCAATCATATTCCATAAATCCATATATTATATTATATATAGTAAAAATATTATATATAGTAAAAGTAAAATTATATTTATATATAGTAAAAGTAAAAAAATCCGAAATTTTTTTTTTCAACATGAAATAAAATTAACTTTAACTAAAGGGGAAACTATATTACTACTGGCTTTCTTTATCTCATTCATAGAGATTCGATTTCATTCTGAATCCATTTATTTTTTTGGTACCCAATCAATCTAATCGTATTATCATAATAATAGGTAGAAGTTGGATGAATTTTTATATTCTATATAAGACTCCATAAGTGTAAGTGACGGAATTATTCTGGGAATGCTTTATAAATTCATTTCCATTTGTACCTGTCGCAAATTCGAACTTGTCTTGCGTCGAAAATGCTCTTCATTCCTCTGTCTCATTTCCGTTCTCATACGTATGAAGTACATTTACGGGGTTGTCTAAAATTTCATGTGATTCAGTAAACAGAATATACATTCCATCATTGCGAAATCGATCCATATGGTTCGATAAATAGTGAGCTAATAATGGGATTTTTCGATAAAGGGGAAACTGAAAATTAAGATGCTCTGGAATGATGGAAATGAGGGAATGTCCACAATACCTGGATTTAGTCAGATCCAATTTGAGGGATTTTGTAGGTTTATTAATGAGGGCTTGACGGAAGAATTTCATAAGTTTCCGAAAATTGAAGACACAGATCAAGAAATTGAATTTAAATTATTTGTAGAAAGATATCAATTGGTGGAACCCTCGATAAACGAAAGAAATGCTGTGTATGAATCACTCACATATTCTTCTGAATTATATGTACCCGCGGGATTAATTTGGAAAACCGGTAGAGATATGCAAGAAGAAACCATTTTTATTGGAAACATTCCAATAATGAATTACCTGGGAACCTTTATAGTAAATGGAATATACAGAATTGTGATCAATCAAATATTGCAAAGTCCTGGTATTTACTACCGTTCAGAATTGGACCATAACGGAATTTCTGTCTATACCAGCACCATAATATCAGATTGGGGGGGGAGATCAGAATTAGAGATTGATAGAAAATCAAGGATATGGGCCCGTGTGAGTAGGAAACAAAAAATATCTATTCTAGTTCTATCGTCGGCTATGGGTTCGAATCTAAGAGAAATTATGGATAATGTTTGTTACCCTGAAATTTTTTTGTCTTTCCTTAATCTAAATGATAAGGAGAAAAAAAAGATTGGGTCAAAAGAAAGTGCTATTTTGGAATTTTATCAACAATTTGCTTGTGTAGGCGGGGATCCGATATTTTCTGAGTCCTTATGTAAGGAATTACAAAAGAAATTTTTTCAACAAAGATGTGAATTAGGAAGGATTGGTCGACGAAATATGAACCGTAGACTGAATCTTGATATACCTCAGAACAATACATTTTTGTTACCACGAGATGTATTGGCTGCTGTGGATCATTTGATCGGAATGAAATTTGGAATGGGTACACTTGATGATATGAATCACTTGAAAAATAAACGTATTCGTTCTATAGCGGACTTGTTACAGGATCAATTTGGACTGGCTCTTGTTCGTTTAGAAAACGCAGTTCGAGGAACTATATCTGGAGCAATTCGTCATAAATTGATACCGACTCCTCAAAATTTGGTAACTTCAACTTCATTAACAACCACTTATGAATCGTTTTTTGGCCTACATCCTTTATCTCAAGTTTTGGATCGAACTAATCCATTGACACAAATTGTTCATGGGCGAAAATTGAGTTATTTGGGTCCTGGAGGATTGACGGGTAAAACTGCTAGTTTTCGGATACGAGATATTCATCCTAGCCACTATGGACGTATTTGTCCAATTGATACGTCCGAAGGAATCAATGTTGGACTTATTGGATCCTTAGCCATTCATGTGAGGATTGGCCATTGGGGATCCATAAAGAGTCCGTTTTATGAAATATCTGAAAGATCAAAAAAGGAGGCACAGATAGTTTATTTATCACCAAATAGAGATGAATATTATAGGATAGCAGCTGGAAATTCTTTGGCCTTGAATCAGAGTATTCAGGAAGAACAGGTTGTTCCAGCTCGATACCGTCAAGAGTTCCTGACTATTGCATGGGAACAGATTCATCTTAGAAGTATTTTTCCCTTCCAATATTTTTCTATTGGAGCTTCTCTCATTCCTTTTATCGAGCATAATGATGCGAATCGGGCTTTAATGAGTTCTAATATGCAGCGCCAAGCAGTTCCGCTTTCTCAGTCCGAGAGGTGCATTGTTGGAACTGGACTGGAACGTCAAACGGCTTTAGATTCGGGGGTTTCCGCTATAGCCGAACACGAGGGAAAAATCATTTATACTGATCCTCACAAGATTATTTTTGCAAGTAATGGAGACACTACTACAAGTAACGGAGACACTACTATAAGTATTCCATTAGTTATCTGTCAACGTTCCAACAAAAATACTTGTATGCATCAAAAACCTCAGGTTTCGCGAGGTAAATGCATTAAAAAGGGACAAATTTTAGCGGACGGTGCGGCTACAGTTGGTGGGGAACTCACTTTAGGAAAAAACGTATTAGTAGCTTATATGCCATGGGAAGGTTACAATTTTGAAGACGCAGTACTGATTAGCGAACGTTTGGTATATGAAGATATTTATACTTCTTTTCACATCCGGAAATATGAAATTCAGACTCATATGACAAGCCAAGGACCTGAAAGAATCACTAGGGAAATACCACATCTAGAGGCTCATTTACTCCGCAATTTAGACAGAAATGGAGTTGTGATGCTGGGATCTTGGGTAGAAACAGGTGATATTTTAGTAGGAAAATTAAGGCCTCAGACGGCAAACGAATCCTCGTATGCTCCAGAGGATAGATTATTAAGAGCCATTCTCGGAATTCAGGTATCCACTGCAAAAGAAACTTCTCTAAAATTACCTATAGGCGGAAGAGGGCGCGTTATTGACGTGAGATGGATCCGGAAAAGGGGGGGTTCCAGTTATAATTTAGAAATGATTCGTGTATATATTTCACAGAAACGTGAAATCAAAGTAGGTGATAAAGTAGCTGGAAGACATGGGAATAAAGGTATCATTTCCAAAATTTTGCCTAGACAAGATATGCCTTATTTGCAAGATGGAACACCTGTTGATATGGTCTTCAACCCATTAGGAGTACCATCACGAATGAATGTGGGACAGATATTTGAATGTTCGCTCGGGTTAGCGGGAGATCTGTTAAAAAGACATTATAGAATAGCATCTTTTGATGAGAGATATGAGCAAGAGGCTTCGAGAAAGCTAGTGTTTTCTGAATTATATGAAGCCAGTAAGCAAACAAAAAATCCATGGGTATTTGAACCGGAATATCCGGGAAAAAGCAGAATATTTGATGGAAGAACAGGAAATCCTTTTGAACAACCTGTCTTAATAGGAAAGTCCTATATTTTAAAATTAATTCATCAAGTTGATGATAAAATCCATGGACGTTCTAGTGGACATTACGCACTTGTTACACAACAACCCCTTAGAGGAAGGGCAAAGCAAGGGGGACAACGAGTAGGAGAAATGGAAGTTTGGGCTTTAGAGGGATTTGGTGTTGCTCATATTTTACAAGAGATGCTTACTTATAAATCTGATCATATTAGAGCTCGTCAAGAAGTACTTGGTGCTACAATCATTGGAGGAAGAGTATCTAACCCAGAAGATGCTCCAGAAT